ATTCATCCAGTCAACACAATAATCATATTATATTCGTAGAAATAACAAAACGGATCCTTTGCTCCGATGTTTCAAACCACTCCATTCCTTTGTTTCTGATGATGTTTTTGAAGAATTGAATCCATTGATTGATTCATAGTATCTGTTCCTCCATAGTATGGAGGGACTCCCCCGAAGCAAGAAGAAAGAAGGAATCAATTGATTTTCTGGATGACACAATATGGATTTCTATAGATGAGACATCCTGCAAATCATTTCGATACTAATCTTACTCTAGAAAAATAAAAAAGAAAATTTCAAGCAAAAAAAAGACTCTTAATGCTCCGGGCGAAAAGATGAAATCTTGGATTTTTGCGCATATCCCAATCCTTGTTGATTATCTCATCACAGTGAAAATTTTCTTTTTTTTTACTTTTTTTTATAAGTTCATTGAAGAAGTTTTATTTGCTCAGTAAGTTATTCCCACCCCTTTTTTTGTTTGTCCACTACTTCTTATGAATCGAAACAAACGAGTTCCGATAGAACTGGAAAATCAAATAAATAGTAATCTTTGACGAACAGGATCAATAATCATTATTATTTCCACACAAGAAAAGGAATTTTCCACCCTTTTCTTGTGTGGAAGATTAGGAAGACGAGTAATCACTCCTAGAATCATTTGTTCCTTTCATTTATCCGCGTGTATTCTCCTCCTACTTATGCCTATTATCTATTAGAATTCGATTCTATTAGGTACAAAAAAACTATTGATGCATTACATGGCATTTACAATCTGCCAATGGGAGGCCTAGCATAGTCACAACACTCCCATTTTGATTGAAAAAAAGAAGGGGGGATCAAGTAGTCTTCTTCACAATATACATACTATTGCTAGGAATGGGATACAAGCAATTTCCGGCATCTCGCAGAAAAACAGTATAAACAAAGCAAGCAAAACATTTTCCATGATTTTTTTGAATCATACATAATTGCATCGATCACAACAATTCGGCTCTTTTTACCAGCTTGATGAATCCGTGGATCTAGAAATTCATTTCGGACAATTGAACCTTCTCAAACTGTTTCTTTTTTAGAACCAAAAAGATTTGTGCCAGAATAACAGATGCCAAGAAGAACAACAAACCTTGGACACGTAATGGATCTTGAAGTACTATTTCTGCATCTCCCTGACCAAATCCACCCACATTGGGATTACTCGTTAATGGTTGATCAAGCTTGATAGATTCACCCTCTGAAACAAGAAGTTCTGGTCCTGGAGGTATAATATCAACCACTTGGTGTCCATCCGATGCGTCAGCTATGGTTATTTCATACCCCCCTTTTTCTTTACGTACTATTCTGCTTACTATACCTGCTGCTGTAGCATTATAGACTGTATTGTTACTCTTGTTCCCATCGGGATAAATCTGACCTCTTCCCCTGTTCCCACCTACATATATGGGATACTTTAAGAAGTGAACATCTTTCTTAATAGCAGGGTCCGGGGAAAGAATGGGAAAGACGATTTCACTATATTTCTGACCAGGAACAGGACCTACCACAAGAATATTTCTTTTAGTGGGGCGATAACTCTGAAAAGACAGATTGCCTATCTTTTCTTTCATCTCGGGAGAAATACGATCGGGGGGAGCTAATTCGAATCCCTCGGGTAAAATAAGAACAGCCCCCACATTCAAAGCCCCCTTTTTCCCATTAGCAAGAACTTGTTTCAGTTGCATATCATAAGGGATTCTAACAACTGCTTCAAATACAGTATCAGGAAGCACAGCTTGTGGAACCTCAATATCCACGGGCTTATTAGCTAAATGGCAATTGGCGCATACAATACGCCCAGTTGCTTCTCGTGGATTTTCATAACCCTGCTGCGCAAAAATGGGATATGCATTTGAAATAGATGTCCGAGTTATGACATATATCATGATCGATACGGAAATGAATCGAGTCATCTGTTCCTTTACCCAAGAAAAGGTATTTCTATTTTGCATGGTCCAATTATTGATCCCGGAAATTTCTACAATAAATTAGGTAGGTAGCTAGTATAGTTCCCTATCCACGATTCTGCCATTGTACTGGAGGGGGAATCCCTTAGACGGGTAGAAGTATAAAGAGTGAGTCAGATTAAAAATGGTTTGTTTATGTACGAAGTAACATTCGGATTTGATTGATATCGGCAGATCAAACGAGTTCTTCATTCATTCATTGAATGATAAACCACTACAAGTGAAGGAGATACACGATTTAAATAATGGAAGATCCAATATTTCAAAATTGTATCTAGAATGACTGGAAAAGTGGAAACAAGACCAGATATAATTTGATTGTTATGAGCAAATCCAAAATCTTTGTAGACCGAACCAATCATTAGTTCCCAACCATGGGGCGAGTGGAATCCGATACATAAATCAGTTAATAAAAGAATAGAAAAAGCTTTTATTGTGTCGCTTAAGTTATAGAGGAATTCCTGAACCCAAGAATTAAGAATGACAAGTTCTTCATTACCCAGAATAGAATAACTACTTAGAATAGCAAAACAGATTATATTTGTCGAGAAATGCAAAATTATATGGATATGATCTTCATTGTGCATTTTGACCAATTGTATTGTTTCTTTGTGGATTCCTATACGAAGCTTTTGTATCTGTGTCCCCGGGTACTCCTTTATCATTTCGTCCAACAGGAATAGTTGTTCTAATTCTATGAATCTTTCTAGAACGTTCTTCTCTTGAATATCATTCAAAAAAGTTTCGGATTGCCTTGTATTCCACCAATTAGTAACTAAAGGTTCCAGACTTTTATTAAATGAGAGAGAGATCCACCAGGGCAAAAAGACTATAGATGCAAGATATGGGAGGGGAGTCAATGCTTTCTTTTTTGGCACTTTTAATCTGTTCTGTAAATTGTTAATTAAACTGCTTCATTCGCCGACTCTATCTGATCCGATATTTCTATGAAGCATGAGTTCTATAACAAGGTATGGAACCTATGGATCGGATCTATTCCTTCTTTTTTTTTTTTTTGAATTGTTTAGTCCTTGGATCTAGAAAGAATATAGAAATAGAATAAAGGTCCGTTTCGAATGAAGAAATAATCAAGTTCCCAGATATCTCAATTGGTCAAATTCGAACCAATTGTATCTTCATTTGTTCCTTTCGATGAATGCCCGAAAAACCACTTGAAGTAATGAATATTATTCGGATTTCGAGACGAAAGAACTCCCCCTGGATCAATCAATTATTTCGAAATGTTTCACTGGCTACCCACAGCTCAGGAATAATTGAGGGGATATTTCGGCAGAATATTGATGATGAAATCCGAAATGGGTGGCAAAACAAGAGAGAAATTGAATAGTTATGAGAGATCCAATCGTTTAGTCATCAAGGAGCAAAAGAAAGGATAAAAAAAAAAAGAAACATCGATTGACGAAAGAGAGATAATTTACGAGATATGATCCATCTGTATCTAACGTATCAATTCAAAATATTGGTCCTAAAAAGATGAATTCTGTACTGTATTCCGAAATGTTCTGATATGTGTGATGAATACATACTTATTAGATTTGTTACTAGTATGAAAGAATTGAGTTTAGTTCCATATGTAAAAAAAAAGAGTTTTTGTTTTTTTTGGTGGATAAAAATAGCTTCTTATTATGGTTGTTCCGTATTCGTCCGCCTGCTTTATTCTATGGGCCACAACACAACGGTATTACCAACGGAACGGGGGAAATAGAATCGAACATGTTTTGCTCGAATAAACGTTCCGAAGAAACTTCAGTTATATTAAAAAGGGGATTCCTGAGTTCCTTCCCTCATGCGGAGAAAGCATTCATTCTTCAGTTCATCTCAAAATACTTCAATTGGTACGCGCAAGAAATAGGCCGATTCAGCAGCTTTTTGTTCAATTTCTCGTGGAGTAAAATTCTCATCGGTACGAGTCAAGGGAATGGCTCCCTGGCCTCTGATTTCCATATAAAGGACACGACGAGGATAAAGACCCTCTTTAACTTCCATTCTGATTGACTGGATATCTCTCATAAGGAATCGAAGGAAGATGCGACGATTTATTCCAGGAAATCCCCAACGAAAAATACACACTATTCCTTCTTTTCTATCAAAAAGATCATAACCACTACCTACATTCCACGAAATTGTGCACCACAAATAGGAACTAATGAACAGACCAGCGATCCCATAGAAAGACATCACGATTCCTTGGGGAAAAAAAAGGATTTCCTGAGAGGGAAATACGGATATCAGATTCCTACCAAGATAACTGGAAGTTCCAACCAATAAGAATCCTAGTGAACCTAAAAAAAGGATACAGGCCCAGCAGAAATTACTTGTTTTTCGAGACCCCGTTATAAGTTCTATCCATATACGTTCGGATTGCCAGTTCATACTCGATCCAGTTGCATTCTATTGGAATTGAGAGAATAGAATAAGCCAAATGAATTTGACTTTACTTTTTTTTTGTTTTGATCCCGAAGTAACTCTCATCAACTAGCACTATTATGATGTAAACCATTAGGAGTAATTCATCGAATTGGTTAGATATAAAATAATAACATCCCCTTCATATGATCCCACTATGTATATCTACATACATATAGATACATTGACTTTCTATTTCAGATATTCGCTGATCTATTTGAAAACAAAAACAGCTATACCCACATATAATATACATGCATTTATCCATATATCATGGATCTGCATGCATAACAATAACAGCTTTTTTATTTGTGCTCGGAGGGAGTCACATGTCGTACCGTACCCTATTCCACTAAAAGATATCTGTATTATGATCCAAGTCCAAGTGTTAAAATAAATTGATGAGATTTGATCCCATCGGATCTAAACAATCTTGTTTTTTTGAACATGAAGAGATAAAGAAGCCATTGCAATTGCCGGAAATACTAGGCCCACTAAAGGCACAAAAATAGAGGGTAAATTGAAATCTGTCATAGAATAGGTGCCTCGATTTACTATTTGTACTTGTTATAAATTTGTACTTGTTAGAAATATATCTTATGATAAGTATATTTATTATAAGTATATAATAAGTGCAAGGAATGTAGAACTAAATAAGTGTACCTATTCATCTTTCTACACAAAATATATGTATGATAATCCGCTTTTTTATTCTTGTTCTCCCGTCCTTATCTTATAATAAAGAGTTTTTTACGAGTTCCCTAAGGATTCGTTAGAATCCGATCCAACAGGGATTCATAGTAAAAAAAAAGGAGGTTCTCGGGAGATATAGATATAGAAATATGCAACATTTCTATTATAGATTTTCATTATTCTATATATTAATACGTAAGAAGGAAGGGAACATGAAATTCTTTTCATTTTCCCAATTCTATTCCGCGGAAAGAAGAATTCACTCTTTTCTCCTCTTTATTTTATAGAGGGTTCCTGATTTCTAATCATCAATAGGGGTAGGATAAAAAATCTGGAGAAAATAAAAATCAAAAAAGTAATTATCCGAAACTTCTGATTCTGACTATAGAACTTATGTCACCAAAGAAAACCCCATTCTTCTTATTTGGACTTTGATTGCGATGAACTAAAGTTCGCTACAAATAACTGAGCCTAGTACTAGTGCTCTACTTTAATTTTGAGTCAAGGGAAAGAAACCGTGTAGCTGAAATAACTCACTCAGAACACCTTTTAAAGGGTTACGTGGTACAATTGGATCAAATAAGCCCTTATGGAATGAATACTCAGCCGCTTGTGAACCCTCGGGTACTGTCTTATTCAATGTTTGTTCAATTACTCTTTTACCCGCAAATGCAATGTAGGCATTGGGTTCAGCAATAATGATATCTCCCAACATACCAAAACTGGCTGTCACTCCACCGGTTGTAGGAGATGTAAGGATTGATACATAGAATAACTTTTTATTTGATTGATAATCATATAAAGCGGAAGATATTTTAGCCATTTGCATCAAGCTCAAACTTCCCTCTTGCATGCGTGCTCCTCCAGAAGCACACACCATAATAACAGGTAAAGATCTATTAGTAGCATACTCGATCAAACGGGTGATTTTCTCGCCTACTACGGATCCCATACTACCTCCCATGAACTCAAAATCCATAACCCCCATTGCTATGGGAATACCGTTTAGTTGACCTATGCCTGTTTGAACAGCCTCAGTTAAACCTGTCTTTCTTTGATACGAATCGATACGATCTCTATAAGGCTCCTCTTCCGAGTGAAATTCAATGGGGTCGATAGAGACCATGTCTTCATCCATAGGATCCCAAGTGTCCGGATCAATCGAAAGTTCGATTCTATCTGAACTACTCATTTTCAAATGATATCCACATTGTTCACAAATATTCATTTTTGACTTAAAAAATTTCTTATAATTTAATCCATAACAATTTTCGCATTGAACCCATAAATGTCTGTATTTTTGATTTATATCGAAATCATTCGATCCTTCTCCTATATCACTGTCATTACCGCCAGTTCTTATATTAGAATTCCCACTATCACTACCACTTATACTTTCACCACTACAAATATAACTATAAATGTAACTATCAATACGGATTTCAGAACGAAGATAACTATCAATGCAACTATTAATGTGATTATTCCAACTATATTTAGTATCATACATGTCACAATCATAGTAGCGATTGTCACTCTTAGACCCATTATTCAGATAACTAGAAAAAGAACTTTCTAGTTCACTCAGAAAAGAACTATCATTGTCAATCTCAAAAATCTGATTTTCAATATCAAAATATACGGAATAACTGTTACCATTACTATCCCTAACTAAAAAAGTTTCATCAGAGATGAAACTCCAAATGTCCCTGACACCTAAAAAATGATCAACATTACTGCAACTATAACTCCCACTATCGCTCCAACTAGGAATGTTTTTATCCGTATCATTTAGAATGGGGTCTTCACTTCCACTGGTATTTCCAATAGGACAGCCAAGACTGTCCATTGATTTACTTAGCCCACACCTGTGTTCTAACTCCTCGTTAGACAATATCGAATTGAACCACCATTTTTCCATAGAGCCTTCCTGCCCCCTATTTGAAAATACAATAGATGAATAGTCATTCGATGAATAATCATTTTACTATTTCATTTCCTATCGGAATAAGCATATAGATCCAATTACTAGGATCATTAACTAATAGCGAGTTAGCATTGAAAGAAATGATTCTGGCAATCCGGGGTATCAATTCACTATATATGATGGAACCTTTTTTTCAATTAAAGAGGGGTTTCTCCCATGTCATGTACAAATTCTCATCGAAAAGATAAATATTTGCTCCCTCCTATGAAGAATTCATTTTCGTAGAATCTTGTATAATAGAATATTAAGTGCCTATTGCAACACGGAATGAAAGGGACAATATACAGGATGGGTAGAAGGAGTTGTGACCCTTGGCTCGATCTATGGTCCGAAACTACGGGATATAAAATGATCCACCAATCCTAAGGATCCATAGGATTAATTATGGATCCA